ATGTACCCATAGGTGCTATATTGGATTTGAATCAGATTTCGGATCAATCTATATTGATTGACTGCCTCCATTATGTTGTTGCTAGCAAATACCGCTGTTTTTAGTTTGGGATCTTCCAACTCATTCCCGCAGTAGATCCGGACCGATTTCTTTCTGATCCTTCGAGAAAAAGATTCATTCTCCTCATAAAAAAGAGGAGGTAGAACCAATAAAGATTTCTTTTTCGATTCATCTCTGGAGTTGAATACCTCATTCAAGAATCTTTTTTGATCCAACCCGTAGTAATCAATAGAAAAGGCAAATCCCCTATGAAACACCAGATCCGGCTCGGTTATTGATAGAGTGAATAGATCCGCCATTTCTGGGAATCTCTCTTCTGATTCAAAAAAATCGTGGCGTAACGCGTATCCCCCTTTGTTCCGGTCATGGAATAGATGAAAGAAATCAAAGAATGGAAATGAAATATTATTGGAACTGTCCATATCCGGTTCATCCTTCGGAACCATATCACATCCCGGATCTGGTTCCGAAGGATGGATTGAGACGGTATCTTGTAAATACGTAATTATCTTGAATATATCAACCATTTCTTTATTTTCCGCTCGCCTGGAAGGGACAAAAGAAACATCTTGTTTTTTCTTCAACAATTTAGGATCTCTAGTGGACCTCTCAGTAGGATTCGAACCCAGATGAAGTTCTGACCATCTGTCAGAGAAAAAAGAACGAATTGATCTTGTAGGATTCCCAATAAATTCTTCGATTTCTTCCGGAAGCAGATGATTCTTCATCCGCTTCTCAGGTTCCGTGAATAGCCAGGACATGGAGGAAGATCCAAAAAGGCATTTCGGAAATCGATCTGATTCTATCTCTGTTCGTTCCGTTTGAAGAAAGGAAGGATCCCGAAGAATCGATCTCTCTTTTAGTTGCTGAATCTCTGTTTGATCGATCAATGTGTGATATTCTGAATTCTCATTTCTAACGGAATCGAAATGATCTCTGGATTGATCAGAAGAAGATCCTTTCCATTGGCTAGAATCCGTTACTTGAACGAAAATAGATCTTGTGGAATCATATTGAATATTTGACAATACATTCCGTACCTTGCTAAAAAACCGATCCTTGTTTACCAACCACACATTGTCTAACCAAATCCAATTCTCTCTCGAGACGTTCCTCAAAAAATCTGATTCGTGCTGATTCTTCCCCCAACTAACGAAGAGATCTTGGCGGAATTGCCACATATGAAATTGAGCACGATTTTGCAAAGAAATACCCCACTTGTTTCTCGAGAAGAGATGGGAAACATGCTCAATATCATTGGATTGCATAGTTGCCCCAGCTCCTTGTTGTTTGAATAAACTCTCCCCCTGAGTTGGTATTTTTTCACGAAAAGCAGACATGAGATAACAAATCAAGTCTTTCCCTAATATTTCGAATAGCTGTCCCGAATTAAAGTTGATTATGTTTCGTTTCTTCCTCGGAGAAAGACGATCAAACAATTCCCAATCATGGTCCTTGCGGATCGGATCATCCGTATAGGATAAAAAAAGAAACTCCAGATATTTGCTATCTTTCTCTTTGAATGAGATCTCAATTCCAGCTACGGTTTCATTAGATATCTGACAACTAGAATCCCTCTTTTTTCCGATCCGGTTCCTCCACCACCGCGAACCCCGGTTAGATTCAGGCATGATACGCTTTTTATTTATTGGGATAACCCAAATACTCTCTTGCGGATCCATGAAACAACTATCAGAAATCTTTTTCCCTTTTGGAAGATACAGGAGCGAAACAATCAACCTATTTATATTGGAAGACCGAAAAGATTCTTCCAATGTCTCCTTTCTGGGTCCAATGGAATTCATAGGTATAGGAAGAAGCCCCATCAAATAGAGATTCTTTCTTTCGACCATCTTTCGATTGTTAATACGAGATATAAGGACCACTACTACAAGCAGTACTACACCTTTGATCGTGAAATATCGATTGCTTGTTGCACCCTGTGAATCACGTGAAAGTAGGATACTCAAAATTCGGGGGTCAAAGAGTTTCATAAAACGTTCTTGGTGGAAAAAAATGTGAGTGAAAGATCCCACTGAATCGAATTTGATCCATGAATCTAAGAAATAGTGAGAATTCTTGATCTCTCTAAATATCTCTCTCAATTCGAATATCCAGGATTTGAATTGATGTCGTTTCATTGATTCCTCCTAAAGATTTCATTTCAATTGGAATTTGGTTATTCACGATGTACGATGATCCCTGTTAAGCATCCATGGCTGAATGGTTAAAGCGCCCAACTCATAATTGGCAAATTCGTAGGTTCAATTCCTGCTGGATGCACGCCAATGGGAACATTCAATAAGTCTATTGGAATTGGCTCTGTATCAATGGAATCTCATCATCCATACATAGCGAATCGGTATGGTATATTCATACCATAACATATGAACAGTAAGAACTAGAATTCTTATCGATACTGGAACTCATAGGGAAGAAAATGGATTTATGGATGGAATCAAATATGCAGTATTTACAGAAAAAAGTATTCGGTTATTGGGGAACAATCAATATACTTCTAATGTCGAATCAGGATCAACTAGGACAGAAATAAAGCATTGGGTCGAACTCTTCTTTGGTGTCAAGGTAATAGCTATGAATAGTCATCGACTCCCGGGAAAGGGTAGAAGGATGGGACATACAATGCATTACAGACGCATGATCATTACGCTTCAACCGGGTTATTCTATTCCACCTCTTATAGAGAAAAGAACTTAAAGCAAAAGACTTAATAACACGGCAATACATTTATACAAAACTTCTACCCCGAGCACACGCAATGGAGCCGTAGACAGTCAAGTGAAATCCAATCCACGAAATAATTTGATCTATGGACAGCATCGTTGTGGTAAAGGTCGTAATGCCAGAGGGATCATTACCGCAGGGCATAGAGGGGGAGGTCATAAGCGTCTATACCGTAAAATCGACTTTCGACGGAATGAAAAAGAGATATCTGGTAGAATCGTAACCATAGAATATGACCCTAATCGAAATGCATACATTTGTCTCATACACTATGGGGATGGTGAGAAGAGATATATTTTACATCCCAGAGGGGCTATAATTGGAGATACCATTTTTTCTGGTACAGAAGTTCCTATATCAATGGGAAATGCCCTACCTTTGAGTGCGGTTTGAACTATTGATTTACGTAATTGGAAGTAACCAATTAGGTTTACGACGAAACCTAGAAATCGATCACTGATCCAATTGGAGTACCTCTACGGGATAGACCTCAACAGAAAACTGTTGAGTAACGGCAGCAAGTGATTGAGTTCAGTAGTTCCTCATAGAAAATTATTGACTCTAGAGATATGGTAATATGGAGAAGACAAAATTGTTTGAAGCGCGCACAGAACCGGAAGCGCCCCTTGTTTCAAAGAGAGGAGGACGGGTTATTCACATTTCATTTGATGGTCAGAGGCAAATTGAAAGCTAAGCAGTGGTAATTAGAAAGACCCCCCCGGGAAAAATAGAGATGTCTCCTACGTTACCCGTAATATGTGGAAGTATCGACGTAATTTCATAGAGTCATCCGGTCTGAATGCTACATGAAGAACATAAGCCAGATGACGGAACGGGGAGACCTAGGATGTAGAAGATCATAACATGAGTGATTCGGCAGATTTGGATTCCTATATATCCACTATATCCACTCATGTGGTACTTCATCATACGATTCATATAAAATCCATCTGTCTAGATATCATCATATACATCTAGAAAGCCGTATGCTTTGGAAGAAGCTTGTACAGTTTGGGAAGGGGTTTTGATTGAGAAAAAAGAAGAATCTACTTCAACCGATATGCCCTTAGGCACGGCCATACATAACATAGAAATCACACTTGGAAAGGGTGGACAATTAGCTAGAGCAGCAGGCGCTGTAGCGAAACTGATTGCAAAAGAGGGCAAATCGGCCACATTAAGATTACCATCTGGGGAGGTCCGTTTGATATCCAAAAACTGCTTAGCAACAGTCGGACAAGTGGGTAATGTTGGGGTGAACCAAAAGAGTTTGGGTAGAGCCGGATCTAAGTGTTGGCTAGGTAAGCGTCCTGTAGTAAGAGGAGTAGCTATGAACCCTGTAGACCATCCCCATGGGGGCGGTGAAGGGAGAGCCCCAATTGGTAGAAAAAAACCCACAACCCCTTGGGGTTATCCTGCGCTTGGAAGAAGAAGTAGGAAAAGGAACAAATATAGTGATAGTTTTATTCTTCGTCGCCGTAAATAGGAACATTGAAAATCAAATTTTTTGAATTGGAAATAATGTGATGGGCGAACGACGGGAATTGAACCCGCGCATGGTGGATTCACAATCCACTGCCTTGATCCACTTGGCTACATCCGCCCCTTCCCTTATCTAGCTAAAGGATTTTCTATTTTTTCCATTCATCATTATACTTCAGATTAAGATCGAGATATTGGACATAGAATGCCAATTTAAAAAATGGAAAAAAAAAGGAGTAATCAGCCGTGACACGTTCACTAAAAAAAAATCCTTTTGTAGCTAATCATTTATCGGGAAGAATTGAAAAACTCAACAGGAGGGAGGAGAAAGAAATCATAGTGACTTGGTCTCGGGCATCTACCATTATACCCACAATGATTGGCCATACAATCGCTATTCATAATGGAAAGGAACATTTACCTATTTATATCACAGATCGTATGGTCGGTCACAAATTGGGAGAATTCGCACCTACTCTCACTTTCGTGAGACACGCTAGAAACGATAATAAATCTCGTCGTTAGTCGTTCTACTAAGTATTCATGTGAAAAGCCTTATCTTAATATCTTAAGAGTATTTAGACTTAAGAGTCTTTATCTTATAGTAAGAGTATAGGTATATTTCTTTTTTCTAGTATTTTTTCTAGTATACTAATAAGACTTAGACTTTTCTGACTTATCTTATACTATACTTCACCTAGGCACTTATCATTCATTGGCGGGGGAGAGCTTTTATGATAAAGAACGAAAATTCGGATAGAGAAGCAAAAGTTTTAGCTCAACATATATGTATGTCTGTTTTCAAAGCACGAAGAGTAATTGATCAGATTCGCGGACGCTCTTATGAGGAAACACTCATGATATTAGAACTAATGCCTTATTGGGCATCTTATCCAATCTTAAAATTAGTTTATTCTGCAGCAGCAAACGCTAGTCATAATATGGGTTTGAATGAAGCTGATTTATTTATTAGTAAAGCTGAAGTCAATAAAGGTGCTATTGTGAAAAAGTTAAGACCCCGGGCTCGAGGGCGTAGTTATCTCATAAAAAAAACCACTTGTCATATAAAGATTTTTTTAAAAGAAAAATATAAGATTTAGATTCCTATTTAGAAAAAAATGGATGAAAAAACAAAAATAATAGAAAAATATGGGACAAAAAATAAATCCACTTGGTTTCAGACTTGGAACAACTCAAAGTCATCATTCTTTTTGGTTCGCAAAACCAAATAATTTTTCCATGGGTCTACAAGAAGATGAAAGAATACGGAATTTTATTAAGGACTATGTAAAAAAGAATAAGAAAATATCCTCAGGTTTCGAAGGGATTGCCCATATAGGAATTCAAAAAAGAATAGATTTAATTCATGTCATAATCTATATTGGATTTCCCAATTTATTAATAACAAGGGGAGTCGAAGAATTACAGATAAAAGTACAAAACGAGTTTAATTCTGTAAACCGGAGACTAAACATTGCTATCAAAAGAATTGAAAAGCCCTATGGACAACCCAATATTCTTGCAGAATATATAGCTTTACAATTAAAAAATAGAGTCTCATTTAGAAAGGCAATGAAAAAAGCTATTGAATTAACTGAACAAACGGGTACAAAAGGGATTCAAGTGCAAATTGCAGGGCGTATCGACGGAAAAGAGATTGCACGTGTCGAATGGATCAGAGAAGGTAGGGTTCCCTTACAAACAATTCGTGCTAAAATTGATTACTGTTCCCATACAATTAGAACTATCTATGGAGTCTTAGGCATCAAAATTTGGATATTTGTAAACCAAGAATAAGAAAATAAGAATAATGGACCTTTCTTTATCTCACCATTCTTATCATCAATAGGAAAATTTTTAAACTCTTTTCTTCTTTTTATTTTCTTAATCAAATTAATCAAAGAAAAACAAATAATTATAATTATATAAGGTTGAATAAAAATTTGATTTACCCTTTAATTAATTTAAATTTTATTATAATTTGCTATGCTCAGTGTGTGACTCGTTAGTTTTTTCTTTATAATTGATATTGATATTGAAAGAAAAACAGACTGACCTCACTATAAACTTAGTAACTATCAAAACTAAAGAAACTCAAAACTAATAACTAACTTATTGCTTCGTATTGTCGAAATCCCAAGAAAAAGTCACTATATGACCGAATCTATCATATAGTTGTAGCAACTGAAATTCTTTGTCATAAAAAAGAAATCTGATTATGAATTGTGAAAAAAAAAAGAAGGGATGTGTAAAAATGGAAGAATGATAGAAAGAGAGAATCAAGTATTTCAATGATATATGATTTCCTTATGTATGGTTTATGAAGAATTACCCCATAAAAAGGCAGTGTTATAAAGCATCAACATAAATATAAAATAAGAATACAAAATATACAATTACAATAGAATAAGAAATATACTAAAAAATATAAAAATAAAAAATAGAAAGAAATATAATAAAAGAAATTCAATTAAAATAATAATCTAATCAATTAATCGATATGGATAATATAGTCTATTATGTATGTAATAATCTAATCAATTAATCGATATGGATAATATAGTCTATTATGTATGTAATAAAGTATATAATAAGATATAAAAATAGATAATAGAAATAAAATATAAATAATAGAACATAGAGAATAATTTAATTGAGCTTCGGGTTAAGAAAAACTGAGGAGATTTACTCGGAAACAAATAACATATTTTGTTGAAAGCTCCATTGCAGAGTTCAGGCCTAAGCATTAATAGAGAAGCTATGGGAACGAGGGAACCTGTGATTACATAGGATTTTCTTGAAAACAAATAAATCCTAATGATTCATTGGGTAGGATGGCGTAATAAACCAATAAAAAATCGATTTCTTCTGAATGGTCATGAATTAACTTTACAAATTAAGGAGTAAAGAGTCAATATTCGCCCGCGAAACCTTTATTTATTTTTCTTTCATTTATTGGATGACTATTGGCGTGATTCAATAGAGTTAAAGTAAAATACTTTAGAAATATTGATAGAAGAAAGAAGCATTATATCTAAATTTATATATAAACAATATAAACAAACACGCCTAGTTAGATATAAAATATAAAGTGACCTATGTAACCAAATTCAATATAAAAAAGATTTAGTATATTCTTTTTTTTGATAGAATGAAATACATAAATACATGTGTTGTGTATATGTAATATTATTGAATAGTTTCATTCGCGAGGAGCTGGATGAGAAGAAACTCTCATGTCCGGCTCTGCAGTAGAGATGGAATTCAGAAACAACCATCAACTATAACCCCAAAAGAACCAGATTTCGTAAACAACATAGAGGTAGAATGAAGGGAATATCTTGCCGAGGCAATCATATTTGTTTTGGCAGATACGCTCTTCAGGCACTTGAACCTGCTTGGATCACAGCTAGACAAATAGAAGCAGGGCGAAGAGCAATGACACGATATGTGCGTCGTGGTGGAAAGATATGGTTACGTATCTTTCCCGACAAACCTATTACTGTAAGACCTACAGAAACACGTATGGGTTCGGGCAAAGGATCCCCCGAATATTGGGTATCCGTTGTGAAACCGGGACGAATACTTTATGAAATGAGTGGAGTATCAGAAACTGTAGCCAAAGCTGCTATGGAAATAGCAGCATGCAAAATGCCTATACGAACTCGATTTGTTATTTCAGGATAGGTAAACAAAAGTAAAAGAAAAAGGAAAGGAGTATTTAGAATGAAAAAAAAAAGCCACGGATTTATTTATCTCTGGACAGACAATATTTCTTTTTTCCATTATCCCTTGCATTGAAATAAGATATTTCAATAAAAATGATATGATTCAACCTCAGACCTTTTTGAATGTAGCGGATAACAGTGGAGCTCAAGAATTGATGTGTATTCGAATCATAGGAACTGGTAATCACCGATATGCTCATATTGGCGATGTTATTGTTGCTGTAATCAAAGAAGCAGTACCCAACATGCCTCTAGAAAGATCAGAAATAATTAGAGCTGTGATTGTACGCACGTGTAAAGAACTAAAACGTGACAACGGCATGATAATACGATATGATGACAATGCAGCGGTTATCATTGATCAAGAAGGAAATCCAAAAGGAACTCGAATTTTTGGTGCGATTGCTCGGGAATTACGACAGTTGAATTTTACTAAAATAGTTTCATTAGCACCTGAAGTTTTATAGATGAAAATAGGATAATAGAATATTAAAAATTCAAATATCTGAAATAAATACGATTAATAGATTGTGTCTCATGTATATACTTTCAATTTCTAATAATTTTCTAATAATTTCTTAGAATTTAATAATTAAAAAAAAAAGAAGCATGTTGATCATATCAAAATTAGGAGGCACCAATAACTATAGTTAGTCATGGGTAGGGACATTATTGCCGATATAATAACTTCTATAAGAAATGCTGACATAGATCAAAAGGGAAGAGTTCAAATAGTATCTACTAATATCACTAAAAGCATTGTTAAAATACTTTTACGAGAAGGTTTTATTGAAAACGTTCGAAAACATCAAGAAAGTCAAAAAAATTTCTTGGTTTCAACCTTACAACATAGAAAGACTAGGAAAGGTAATAAAATAATTTTAAAGCGTATAAGCCGACCCGGTCTACGAATCTATTCCAACTATCAACGAATTCCTAAGATTTTAGGTGGAATGGGAATTGTAATTCTTTCTACTTCTCGAGGTATAATGACAGATCGAGAAGCTCGACTAGAAAAAATTGGAGGAGAAATTTTGTGTTATATATGGTGATTCTCCTGGAATACCCTAACTTTCTCTCGAACTTACTATTTGTAAAATAGAGAGGAGAAGTGAATTATATAACTCTTCCTCTATTAGTTAATACTGAAAGGGGGTTCCCTGGAATGAAAGAACAAAAATTGATTCACGAGGGTTTAATTACTGAATCACTTTCCAACGGTATGTTCCGAGTTCGATTAGATAATGAAGATCTAATTCTAGGTTATATTTCAGGGAGAATTAGGCGTAGTTTTATACGTATACTAACCGGGGATAGAGTCAAAATTGAAATGAGTCGTTATGATTCAACGAGGGGACGTATAATTTATAGACTTCGCAAAAAAGATTCGAACGATTAGATCATTCTTTTAAACATCCATCCTTTTCGTAGGGATATAATTTGAAGTTCAAAAATGCAATAAACTGATTTTTGTTTTCAAAAAAATAGACTCGGAATGAAAGTAAGGAATTATAAATATGAAAATAAGGGCTTCTGTTCGTAAAATTTGTGAGAAATGTCGCTTGATTCGTAGGCGAGGGCAAATTATAGTCATTTGTTCCAATCCGAGACATAAACAGAGACAGGGGTAATCTTTCTCAAGTTCTAAATCAATAACTTTTTAAAAGAAAAACCCATGTACATGTAAAAAGAAAGAAGAATCATAAATATACAGAAAGATACGAGGATATCCATTTCATATGAAAATGAATCCTTTATTTTTTCTTTTTATTATTATGAATATGATCTAATAAAATATGACAAAACCTATAGTAAAAATTGGTTTACGTAAGAATGCACGTACTGGTTCAAATAAGAATGAGCGTAGAATACCAAAAGGAGTTATTCATGTTCAAGCAAGTTTCAACAATACTATTGTAACTGTTACAGACGTACGAGGTCAAGTGGTTTCTTGGGCTTCCGCAGGCACTTCTGGATTCAGAGGCACAAGAAAAGGAACACCCTATGCTGCTCAAGCCGCAGCATTTAATGCTATTCGTACATTAGTGGATCAGGGTATGCAACGAGCAGAAGTTATGATAAAGGGTCCAGGTCTCGGAAGAGATGCGGCATTACGAGCCATTCGTAGAAATGGGATGCTATTAAGTTTCGTACGTGATGTAACACCCATGCCGCATAATGGATGTCGCCCCCCTAAAAAAAGACGTGTGTAGAAATAAGAATTCAAGAGATTCCAAGAGAAATAAATGATTCAAGAATCTGATCCAATAATCATAAATAAAAGAAAAATAATAGTATGGTTCGAGAAGAAGTAGCAAGATCCACTCGAACACTACAGTGGAAATGTGTTGAATCAAGAGTAGACAGCACGCGTCTTTGTTATGGTCGTTTCATTCTGTCCCCTCTTATGAAAGGTCAAGCCAATACTATAGGCATCGCTATGCTAAGGGCTTTACTTGGAGAAATAGAAGGAACGTGTATCACACGTGCAACATCTGATAATGTGCTGCATGAATATTCTACTATAGCAGGTATTGAAGAATCAGTACATGAGATTTTAATAAATTTGAAAGAGATTGTATTAAGAAGTAATCTCTATGGAGTCAGGGACGCATCCATTTGCGTCAGGGGTCCGAAATACATAACAGCTCAAGATATCATCTCACCACCTTCTGTACAAATAGTTGACACGACACAGCATATAGCTAATCTGACAGAACCGATTAATTTGTGTATTGAATTACAAATCAATAGAGATCGCGGATATCGTATGAAATCCACAAATGACTCTCACGATGGAAGTTATCCTATAGATATTGCATCTATGCCTGTTCGAAATGCGAATCATAGTATTCATTCTTATGGGAATGATAATGAAAAACAAGAGATACTCTTTCTAGAAATATGGACGAATGGAAGTTTAACTCCTAAAGAAGCACTTTATGAAGCTTCTCGTAATTTGATTGATTTATTGATTCCTTTTCTACATGCAGAGGGAGAGGACATGGTTTTTGAGGAAAATGAAAACAGATGGGATTTACCCCCTTTTTCCTTTCAAGACATATTCACTAATTTCAAGAAAAACAAAAAAGTAATTCCATTGACATGTATTTTTATTGACCAATCAGAATTGTCTTCCAGGACTTATAATTGTCTCAAAAGGTCCAATATACATACATTATCGGAACTTTTGAGTCACAGTAAAGAAGATCTTATGAAAATGGAATATTTTAGCATAGAAGATGTAAAACAGATATTGGGCACTCTACAGAAGCATTTTGCAATTAATTTACCTAAGAAAGAGTTTTCATTTTAAATCCATTTGGAATTTTTTCATTTTTGAGAAATAAAAAAGAATAGGATTAGTTTTTAATCTCTGACACGATCTATATATTTGCAGAATAGATCATAATAAGATTGATGTATCTAAGGAAGATACAGAAGGGGATCTTCCTTAGATACCTATGTTGTATTATTTAACGGTTGAATCAATTTAAAAAAGACCTAAAGTTAGGGATTTCTCAATAGGTAAAGTTGCTCCAATACCTAACCAAAGAGCTACTGCGGTACCGATCAAAAAGACTGTTGTAGCTACTGGACGACGAAATGGATTTTGGAATTTATTGACATTCTCCAAAAAGGGTACTGTAAATAACCCTATTGGTACTGAAACCATTAAAAGAACACCCAATAATTTATTGGGTACTGTGCGAAGTATTTGAAATACGGAAAAGAAGTACCATTCGGGTAATATTTCTAACGGAGTTGCAAATAGATCCGCCGGTTCGCCGATCATTGACGGTTCTAGAACTGCTAAGCCCACACTACATGCAATAGTGCCTAGAATTACTACTGGAAAGATATATAAAAGATCATTGGGCCATGCAGGTTCTCCATAATAATTATGTCCCATCCCTTTAGCCAATTTAGCTATTAATACAGGATCATTCAAATCAGGTTTCTTTGTTATTTGGATAGGTGAATTCTTGTGAATCCATCCCCCAAAGGAACCGGACATGATAATTTTTTATCATCCGGCTCGAGCAAGAATAAAAAGAATCACAGAAATAGATACATAGAAAATCTATATTTCATATATATCTACATATATAATTATAATGTAGAATGACTCTATTTAATAAAAGATTTCTAAAATTTTATTTCCCCGAGTTTCATTCATTGCAAAGAATTTAGTTCTGGCAACAAGGAAATGCTCAATATCCAAGTAGGCTTACAATTTTGATCATGATCAAGTGCTTTTTGGATTGTCTCATGTCTTTGGTTGGTATTTATCTCCACAACATCTCAATTGTATTACATACAAAAATACAAAGTTTTTACTTGTTACTAATAAAGTATAGCCCCTGTTCTTCTTTAGATCCCTTATTTAACTCCGATAGTATCATAGATCAGGGTCGATGCAGAGGAAATGAATGCATCTATATACTATAAAAAACTTACTAAGATTACTATTAAATTAATATGAAATACTAATACTATCAATTAATTCTAAGAAATTGACTAAAAAAAAGAAAAATCAAACAAAGTGAATAAATAGAACATTGGGTTATTCCACATAACTTATTCTAGGGATCTTACGGAGCCTGTTCATGCATGACATGATTCGGGTATGATCATATAAAATATTATCTTCAAACGAACCAGCCTATCCTATGCTACATAAAGGGACTGACGTGATGGTTGGATGCGGAGACACATCGGGTTGTGAATTCCAACGTGGCGGATAAAATCATATATCTGCATGGACCAATCAATAGTTAAAGTCACACACTCCCATAATCTATCCTATTTTTGGAAAATATACTTCAACTATTCTATTCAGAATTGAATAGAAGTATCCAAATAACATGCCTTATTTTTAAATAATCCATATTTGTAGCAATGAAAGACTCTTGTTCCTTCCCGATATAATAAATTAGAAAGATCTAGGATCTGCTTTCTCTATAAAGGACCCGAAATACCTTGCTTACGTATCATTGGAAAGTGCATTAACATAAATACGGCAGTAAGAAGAGGCAATACAAAAGTATGTAAACTATAAAAACGAGTCAAAGTGGACTGGCCCACACTAGCACTTCCACGTAATAATTCTACCAAAGGCGATCCTATTATAGGAATAGCTTCAGGCACACCTGTTACAATTTTTACTGCCCAATAGCCAATTTGGTCCCGAGGTAAGGAATAACCAGTTACGCCAAAAGATGCGGTCAATACAGCCAGAACCACCCCTGTAACCCAAGTTAATTCGCGGGGTTTTTTAAAACCACCCGTAAGATACACACGAAATACGTGCAAGATCATCATTAGAACCATCATACTTGCTGACCATCGATGAACTGATCAAATTAACCAACCAAAGTTGGCCTCAGTCATTATGTATTGAACAGAGGAAAAAGCCTCTGTAACAGTTGGACGGTAGTAAAAGGTCATAGCAAAACCCGTAGCTACTTGTACTAAAAAACAAGTAAGCGTAACCCCCCCTAGACAATAAAATATGTTGACATGAGGAGGGACATATTTACTAGTTATATCATCTGCAATCGCTTGAATCTCGAGACGTTCCTCGAACCAATCATATACTTTATTGAGATAGGTAACCCAAGAAAGACTCCCCCTCTGAGAGCCGTATATGAGAATTTCATCTCGTACGGCTCAAGCCGAAACATACAAATACTGGTTTAAACGGATATGGAATAGAGAGTTTCAAACTTCTTGTAGCTTAGCCGTTTGACTCGATTTGACCCAAAGATACAAAGTAAGAAAAATCCGGAATATCTTCTTTGTGATGATAATGCCAATAAATACAATCTCAAGTTGGCTCATCCATCTTTCTTTAAAGGGTTTCTGAGTAAAAACCATTTGATCATCATTTATTCAATGAATTTCATAACTCAACAAAATAGAGAGAAAGAAGTTTCTTTCGGAAGTATGAAAGAAAAAATTGTTTGATTTATAAAAGACCTATTTACATTTTTTTTTCATCCGGTTGCGAGGTCTGAATAATAGATATGAATCATAGTTCAAATATTTCTTTTCTTGATCTATTCTATATAGTCCGTGCTCCAGAGACTAGAATAAATATCTGACGAGGTAGAATCATCTTGATAGAGATGACAGGTCCATTCTCTGTATTATCAATAGGATCAATTATAACAAGTCACACGCTCATATTCCGGAAATAAAATATAGAAATAAATAAATTTCACGATCGAACTACAAAAATGGTATATAAGTCCAAGTCTTAGATAATTTTAAGTTGAAGTATTAAGTAAGTATAAGTAAAATACTCTTTTTTTATTGAAAAACTAGGACTTCCTAGTTTTTCTGAACTAATTCATTGAAATTCCATCCAGTAAAACAGATGAATTATAAATTTCTAAAATAATAGATAAAAATATTGCAAATAGAGCCATCGCAACTCCCATAAGTGGTGTAGTCCCCCACCCTGGAGCTACTTTTCCATATTCCGAATTCAATGGTTTCAATAAACTCCCTACGCCAGTTCGTCTTGGCCCAGATCTAGAACTACTCTCAACGGTTTTTGTAGCCATAAATCCTCTTTCATCATGGGTTGAAATCTGTTGACTTTGTATACCATTCCGTTGTAGTTGTAAATAAACGACATTATCGTGATCCCTTGTGATCTTGAAATTATCGAAAAAATGGAAACAGCAACCCTAGTCGCCATCTCCATATCCGGTTTACTTGTAAGCTTTACTGGGTATGCCTTATATACCGCTTTTGGGCAACCCTCTCAAAAATTAAGAGATCCCTTCGAAGAACATGGGGACTAGTTGAAGTAACGAGCCCCCATATTCATATTGGGGGCTCATTACTTCAATGGAAATAATAAGAAATCATTTCATTTTTTTAGTTGGGACTTTAGGTGGTTCTCGAAAAAAGATAGCAAAAAAAATTATCCCTAAAGTAGAAACTAAGAGGAATGTATAAACCAATGCTTCCATAGATTTGATCGCGGTTTACAATTATAGCTTCCACACCTATTCATTTTGGATCATTTACTAATAAAGAAATTCAAAATTGAGATTTACAATTTACTATTACTTTACTATCTTTGCTATCTATATAGTATGTATATCTAATATATATAGATATAGTCATATCTTATTACTATTAGATTCTATTCTATTTAGTATTTATTTATTGTATTTATTCTATATCTATATTTATATTGTATTATTCTTATTCTATTTTGAATCTTTCTATATTATTCTACATAGTCTAATAGAATAAAAATAGAAAATAAATATTAAATAAAATATGAAATATTGAATATGAAATAGATATGAAATAGATAATAGATTCAATTAATATAATTAATATATTATATAAAATATAAATATAATTATTATAATTATAATATATATATAAATTATAAAATATAAATTATAAATCGAAATTTAGATACTCTAAATACTAGAATAAAATAAAAAAAAAATAGAGGTAAAAGATGAAAAAGGAATTTTATATTAGACTACTTGTCTCCTTGTAGTTGGATCTCCAAGTTTTTGGAATGCTCCAAATTCCACTTGAGCATCCAAATCTGGATCAATACCGGCAAAAACATCTCTGAACAAGGTTCTGGCGCCGTGCCAAATGTGTCCGAAAAAAAAGAGCAAAGCAAACGTAGCATGCCCAAAAGTGAACCAACCCCTTGGACTGCTACGAAAAACACCATCGGATTTCAAGGTAGCCCGGTCTAATTCAAAAATTTCACCTAATTGGGCACGTCTAGCATATTTTTTCACAGTAGCAGGATCGCTATAAATGACTCCGTTAAGTTCGCCCCCAAAGAATCCAACAGTTACCCCTACTTGTTCAACACTATACTTGGATTCTGACCTTCTAAAAGGAACATTGGCCCTTACAATTCCGTCTCCATCTACCAAAACTACCGGAAATGTTTCAAAAAAGGTAGGCATACGACGTACAAAGAGTTCGCGCCCTTCTTTCTCTCTAAATATGGGGTGCCCTAACCACCCAACAGCTATTCCATCTCCGTTATCCATTGAACCTGCTCTGAATAATCCCCCTTTCGCCGGATTATTACCAATGTAATCGTAAAAAGCTAATTTTTCGGGGATTTTAGACCAAGCTTCCGATAAGCTCATATTTTCGGCTAGTCCGGACCCAACTCTTCGATATATTTCTTGCTGGAAGTAACCCTGATCCCACTGATAACGAGTGGGACCAAATAATTCAATTGGGGTAGTTGCTGAACCATACCACATAGTTCCAGCAACAACGAAAGCTGCAAAAAAAACAGCAGCAATACTACTGGAAAGCACAGTTTCAATATTACCCATGCGTAATCCTTTGTATAGACGTTGAGGCGGACGGACACTAAGATGGAATAGACCCGCTAATATGCCCAATGTACCTGCTGCGATATGATGAGAAGCTATTCCCCCTGGAACAAAAGGATCAAAACCTTCCGCACCCCATGCTGGATTTACAAATTGTACTTTTCCAGTTAGTCCATAAGGATCAGATACCCATATCCCAGGACCATATAAGCCTGTTACATGAAATGCACCAAAGCCAAAGCAAGCGACTCCTGAGAGAAATAAATGAATTCCAAAGATCTTGGGCAAATCCAAATAAGGTTTTCCCGTACGTTCATCACAGAATATTTCTAGGTCCCAATATACCCAATGCCAGATAGCTGCCAAGAAGCACAAGCCAGAAAACAAAATATGTGCCCCTGCCACGCCTTCATAACTCCAAATGCCCGTATTCGTTATAGTTCCTCCCGAGATACTCCAACCCCCCCACGAATTGTTTATTCCTAAACGAGTCATGAAGGGTATAACGAACATGCCTTGTCTCCACATTGGATCAAGAACAGGGTCAGAGGGATCAAAAACCGCTAATTCATATAGAGCCATCGAGCCGGCCCAACCAGAAACTAGAGCTGTATGCATTATATGAACAGAAAGTAATCGACCGGGATCATTCAATACAACAGTATGAACACGATACCAAGGTAAACCCATGTAAATACCCCTTTCTGAAAAAGAAATAGACATTATGTAACTTTATCGCATTGGAAAAGACTAGATCGAATATTTAACCTGTTCGGTATATTTTGTATAGGAAAGGATTAATATTTATTTGTATTCCCTTCTTTTATTTTTAATGAAAAGGATTTGAAATAGAAAGAGAAGGGAACAATTATATTTATATTTAGAAGAACAAAGATAAACAGATCTTATTCTATACCCGATAAGTACCAATACGCAATGGGAGTATTTTGAGGGAAAAATGTATAGATACTTTTTTAGAATTCAAAATCATTAATCGGCTGATCCGATCGATCCCGTTCGTTAAAATATTTCTTTATTCATTCTGTCTTCCTCTATGAACCTTCCAGTCCTATATATAAAGTGTATATCTATATACTAAATATTCTAAATTAGAATCTATATACTTCTATAGAATTATAGAATAAAATATAATTCTATCTAGATTATATCTAGATAATAATATTCAGTTATATTTTCTATAATTTTATATAAATATAATATAATAATTATAATATTATATTTATATCTTATATTTATATATAAATATAAGATATAAATATAGAAAATACAGAGAAAAATGATGAAGACAATAAAACCATTGTTACGTTCCCATATTAAAGTAAATTATAGTATTTCATTTTTTTCTTTATCTTAATGCCCATTGGTGTTCCAAGAGTACCTTTTCGGAGTCCTGGAGAGGAAGATGCAGTTTGGATTGACGTATAGTGCGACTTGTCAGACATATTGGTCGTATGGTATTCCCCCGTTATCTCCTCCGATCGAGTATTCTTTGTTTCGCCCAATCCAATAAATATATATATTATATTCAATATTGTATTGATTTAACCATCAATAATTCGGAGCGTGAAGCACAATAATTCCTATTGGGGATCTATATTATAAATTATAATAATCGATGGTTTACTTGGACTGATAAAATCAAGTATCCAGGCTCCGTTCAGAGAATACCAAATTGTAAATAGTAAGAGGAAAAGTAATAGAATGGGAGTTTATATATAATATTATTATTTTAAATAATAAATATTTAATAAAAAATAATAAATATTTAATAAAGAATATAAAAATAAAATAAAAATTTAATTAAATTATTAAATTCATTAGTAATTAAATAGAATATAACTTACTATACTATAGAATTTATTATGTAGAATATAGGATGATTACACGATTACCACTGACTATTCTTATACTTATCTTATACTTACTATAGGGATAATCTAAAACTACTTACCAATGTAGTAGTATGATGAATACATTGAATCTTTTTGGGAAAGGTATGAAACAATTAAAAAACAAAGAAGTGGTACTGGAATCATTTGACCTATATGCGCAAATGGAATTCGGTCAAATCTTCCCCCGGAGTAGAACAAGAACCTAAAAGAATTTAAAGGGCCCATTCAGGAACAAGAAAATTACATCGTAATTTGAATTTCGATGAAACAATACATCAATGAGAAGTTAGTTCAATAAGTTCATAAAATTCTTTTTTCTTTTTTACATTATAAAATAAAGGGAAGGGGAAGGAGGGCAAAACTCATGTGAAAAAAAGAAAGAACATAGGATTGGAATCGACACATTGATTTTTTTTCGCAATTCTTTCGAACCGTATGCATCCAAAGGTGCACGTACGGTTCTTCAGGGATACAATTTTGCCCTAATCAACCGACTTCATCGAGAAAGATTACTTTTTTTAGGCCAACACGTTAATAGCGAGATCTCGAATCAACTTGTTGGTCTCATGGTATATCTCAGCATAGAAGATGATACTAAGGATCTTTATTTGTTTATAAATTCTCCAGGCGGATGGGTAATACCAGGAATAGCCATTTATGATACTATGCAATTTGTGTCAACGGATGTACATACAATATGTATAGGATTAGCCGCTTCAATGGGATCTTTCATTCTGGTCGGAGGAGAAATTACCAAACGTCTAGCATTCCCTCATGCTTGGCGCCAATGAGTCTTTTTATTTGAGAAAAAAAGAATACTATGCCTTCGCTGTATCGAATATGAAAGAATAAGTAATAATAGCATGGCACTTCGAGTTCGATATAAACAAACCGTTATTGTTTTTTTAGAATATTATATTTTGTATCGAAATAGTAGTATGAAAGAAGGGTTATTCCTAATTTGATTTTATGTGTCAAGCAAGAGTCAATTTTAGCGTCACAAACCATTATTCTTCCACACCAGAAGTCTCTTTCTTATTTTTATGTTATGAGAAATGAGAAAAAAATAAAATTTTTCTTCTTGGATCATATCAAAAAGAAACTTTGGGATTGCTAAACCACAGACGATATAAATAGATAAATATATAAAGTAACAGAACCATCATAGTATATTTTTAACTACTACGAAAGGAAGGGTGGTAAATGGATTATTATTGGGATCGGATAGGTTCTATTTATTCTTTTCGATAGAAATTTTTCTACAAAAAAAATAAATTCCATTGCAGAGCCGTATGCAATGTACAAAAAATGCCCGTACGGTTGTTTAATTCTATTTTTTATTGTTATTTTAATTCTTCCCCCTTACTTTAACCCAATCGTGCAATATATAGATAGAAGAACCGTTCATGATGTTATATCAATATCATCAGGGTTATGATTCACCAACCTGCTAGTTATTTTTACGAGGCACAAGCAGGGGAATTTATCCTGGAAGCAGAAGAACTATTGAAACTTCGCGAAACTCTCACAAAAGTTTATGTACAAAGAACGGGCAACCCTTTATGGGTTATATCCGAAGATATGGAAAGGGATGTTTTTATGTCAGCAACAGAAGCCCAAGCTCATGGCATCGTTGATCTTGTAGCGGTCGAAAATGAAAATACTGGGGGTTCATATAAATATATGAATTCCTTTTAAAAATTAGAATTTTCTGTGTGAATAGAAATCATTCATAATCATCAACCATCAGGTTAAGATCGATCTAAACCAACCCGCTCTATTCTATCTAGAATGAGACTCTATAGACACGCTATGCCAACCATTAAACAACTTATTAGAAACGCAAGACAGCCGATAAGAAATGTCACGAAATCTCCCGCTCTTCGAGGATGTCCTCAGCGTCGAGGAACATGTACTAGGGTGTATGTGCGACTCGTTCAGTTCAGATCATGAGTTTGAATAAATGAAAAAATTTTTTAGTGGAAGACGGCCGTTTAACTGACTAGTATCTAAAAATAAAGATCTATCATTTACTTATGAATTTATGGTTTCTATTGGTGCAAATCCAATCATTCCGTTTGAGATGAGAAGGGTTTCTCCATTGGTAACAAAGAGTTATCCATTAAGCGGAGGAAAAAGATTCTGCTCCTATTACTTTTCTTGAAAAAACGGACTAAAAGGGTCAGCTACCTAGCCAACTTTAAGAATTAAATACCGTCACTGTATGGATAGCTTCTTTGTGAAAAGGACTATTACTTTCTAATTTGAATTGAAAAATAGATGTGTAGAGCCAAAGAATGTGAACTATACAAGTTCACAATAAAATTTGATGAAATGAAAAAAAAAAGGGGAGCTCCGGTGTATAGAGAGGACCTCACCGTTTCAAAAGTTGCCATAGAAACGAGGGAACCCACTATTCTTTTTTTTTATTAGCAGCGAGATAACTCGAATAAATAAAAAATCGTGGTCGGGAAGGTCATAGTCGCAGAAGCCATTGGAATTTATATTTTATATATTGGAATAATTCGTTTTGTTATTAATCGACCGGAGAAAAAGGATGACTGAAAGAAGAGAAATCAATTAGTTATTCAAGAAAGTTTCATTTGATTCAATGACCAGAGTTAAACGAGGATATACAGCTCGGAGACGTCGAAAAAAGATTCGTTTATTTGCATCAACCTTTAAAGGGGCTCATTCAAGACTTACTCGAACGACTATTCAACAAAGAATGAGAGCTCTTGTTTCCTCTCATCGAGATAGGAGCAGAAAAAAGAGAGATTTTCGTCGTTTGTGGATCACTCGGATAAATGCGGTAACTCGTGAGGATAGGTTATTCTATAGTTATAGCCTATTCATCCACAATCTGTACAAGAGACAATTGCTTCTGAATCGTAAAATACTTGTGCAAATAGCCCTATCAAATAAGAATTGTTTTGATATTATTTCAAATAAGATTTTTAATCAAAAATAAAAGAAAAATACAAATAAAATAAAAGAATCTTAATAGAATCTATTATACAGGAAACAAGAATGATTGAAACAGGATTTCCCGGAGAATGGACTCCGGGAAGATAGAAGAAAAATAGATTCAGATTTGAGTAGTAAGAACAAACGAACATCTTTCAAGAAAAAAAAAAAAGATTTCTTCCCTATTTTTCCTTTTTTATAATATAAGAATCAAATCTGGATTCTAGTTTTTTCGAGCAAAACATTAATAAGAACTTGAGTTCTGATTGGAGTTTTGAAGAGTCTATTTATTTATTTTTGGTTCTAGGACCTGTAGTTCTAGGGATCGACTCCACTCTCTCCAATTGTTTCTCATTATTACGAAAAGGTAACAAAGATAAAATACGAGCTTGTTTTATAGCAATAGTAATTAATCGTTGTTGTTTCAAGGTCAACCTATTCGTTCGTCTAGATAAGATTTTTCCTTGTTCACTAAGAAATCGACTAATTAAACTCATGTTTCTATAATCGATTTGATCCCCCGATCCAATTGGGGGTAAACGCCTACGAAAAGATCGCTTGGATTTACGAAAAGGTTGTTTGGATTTATCCATGGTTTGCTTATTCCTTGTTTGTTTATTTCTTCTATATAAAATAATAAAATAAAATAGAATCCTATTTTTTTCTTATTCATTTAAGATTTGACCAAGATAGGATTTGGTTTGTATTATATATGTTAAGATGTAAAGTTCTTACTCTTCCCGCTAATTAGAAAAATAAAACACGCACTCTGTTCCATCTATTTCTTTATTTCCCCATGAATAGTATACTTTTGACAATAGCAACAAAATTTTCTCAATTCTAGTCGATTGGGTGTATTGTGTCGATTCTTTTGAGTAATATATCTAGAAATGCCCGGCGATTCTTTATTGACACCCTTTCGAACACAACAGGTACATTCCAAAATCACTATAATTCTAATATCTTTACCCTTGGTCATGAACCTCCTTTTCATTTTGGATCGACTTAATTTTAGAACTCTCTTTATTTTCTTTTTGATCCGAACAAAAGAAAAAAAAAGAATCTCTATTCTATATATCTATACTATATTAATAATTAATATAAATTAATAAAAGTTATTAACTAAAAATGTAAATGAAATTTGTAAATATTTTCTTTTTCAAATTTTTAGAATTCGAATGACTTAAAAGTACTATAATCTAAAATAGAATTAATATAATTAATTACTATAACTAGAAAGAAAAAGATTCATATTCATTAATAGAATAATATTAAGAATATTTTAATAATTAATTAATACAATTCTTTCTAACTAGGAATTATTCCTATCCTAATCTCAGTATTCTCTTTTTTCTATGTTATAATTTCGTAGAATCGCCCCTAGACTGGATCCACATTTCCATTTTTTTCCCAAAAATTCTATCGTAGATTCACTGTATTTTAACTGAAGTTCGATACACTCTTTCTCTTTCTTTTTAGGATAGGAAAGAAAAAAGGAACAAAATTGTAACCATGTTACGTAGAATTGTATCTCGAATATTCTTCATTTTTTCACAGATCAATACAAGAATTCAATCAGGATGAAAAAAAGGGGAATGACAAGGCATCTGGAAATAAACGATTAATTTCTATCAATAGACCTGCTAAAGACCCAAACCATAGAGTGGTTAGAACAGGTGCCGTTGAGAGATATGTTTTTATATCTCGCATTTAAAATCCTCCTTCTTCTTTTATTTTCTATTTTTTTCTTATTTATTTTATATTGTAATACATATATAATTCTAGTTCGATATTCTAATACATAGATCATAGATAATCCAATATCTTAGTTCAAGATCATTTGTTTTTGCTTGAAATGAATTTATAATTAGGAATTACTAACTCAAATGCATATGTACAATGACCCAACATATTAAATTTTATCGTCCCCTAAAAAAAATGACAAGAACATTCTCTACCTATATAGATAACAGATAGGTAGAGCAAAAAAGAGGGATGTGGAAAATAAGACATGGATTTTCTACAATGACACTGTACAACAATTTTTTAAAGGGATGTAGCGCAGCTTGGTAGCGCGTTTGTTTTGGGTACAAAATGTCACAGGTTCGAATCCTGTCATCCCTACCTATTTTTTTCCTATGGACAGTTACGGGGGATTTATTGAGTAAAATCGGGAATTTTTGGAAATAATCTTTCATTTTACATACTATATGTACATAAGGATCCAGGGGTAAAAAAATACTTTAATAGTATCTACTGTTATAAGATATAAGAAAGCGCTCTTAGTTCAGTTCGGTAGAACGCGGGTCTCCAAAACCCGATGTCGTAGGTTCAAATCCTACAGAGCGTGATTCCATTTATGTTATGTCGAATTTCAACTTAAATTTGACCTCCTACAAGAAGGAGGTCAATTAAAAAAGAGATGTTACTCAATCAAAGGTCCAACTGATCACCGCGCCTGTATTGTAAATATGCAATTACAAATAATCCTGTTAAAGTAATAGGAATTAGACCTAAGACGATTCCAAATAGAAAAACTTCAATCATTTCAATTTGTTTTAGGGAATAAAAAGAGAGGTAAGATCTATCCCTAAATATTAATCTGAATTATCCGTGAATCTCAATGACCAGGAATTGTCAATTTACGCGGAAAGGAACCCTATAATATCCGAAATGAAATATTCTGAGAGGCTTTGATTTTTATTTTTATAAATTGTTTATTGAATTTCATTCATTTTAAATAAGTCGTATCTTGTTCAAACCAATAAAGAGAGCTGGGGTTATAGTTGAAGCAGCCAGTAAAAAACCAAAATAACTAGTTAGAATAGGCATGAAAGAGCTAAATTAGATATGTTCTTTTACTACATATATGAATAAAACATTTAACTAAGTCTCAATCCAGATACGACGGTAAGAAAAACTAATTTAAAGAATTTGTTTAGTTCCAATTGAAAGTTCTTGATTCATCAGTCATTGTAGATGGACACTAAAAAAAACCTTGACTTTTTCAAAAAATTGAAAATTAAATAATAACAACTTCTATTACCCTTTTAACTTCTATATTCTTTCCATATTAAATAATCCCATCTTTGTTTTGTATTTTTGTTCCATAAGGAAGGAACTCTTGGGAAGATATAATGTAACAACAGTTACATCACGAATATGGATTGTTCCAACGATCTCTTTTTTTTTTATTTTCGCAAATCTTAAAAATACTAAATAAAAATATAAAAAAGAATAATAAAGAATATGAAATCTAATTCTAATATATTAATTCCAATTAACCAATGAAAAATGAAATAGTAAAGAATTAAATAGATTAGGGATATTAATAAAAAATTCCATTTTTAATAATTACTATTTAGAATAGTAATAAGAACTTTAGTTTAGAAGTTAAAAGTGAAATAGTATTAGCAGCATATTTATTCTATGAACGAACAATTACCAATTACTTTAATAAAATGAGAGGATTCAAAAAAAGAAAATATGAACTGAACCACCAAAGGATTTTATATATTTCACATAACATATAATGGAATTTTATGAATATAATGAGATCTTTCAATCATGATATCTCTATTAAAGATTAATTATTAGAGCCCATCCATTCAAGATATTTACTTTGTATTACTTTGTATTACTATGATGAATCCGCTAATATAAACCTTACTTAATCTTATTAATATAAACCTTACTTAATCTTATATTATAAGGAAAAGACATTTATACATAGACAAGGGAGATATAGCAATAGTTT